AACCAATAAAGATTTCTTTTTCGATTCATCTCTGGAGTTGAATACCCCATTCCAGAATTTTTTTTGATCCAATCCATAGGAATCAATAGAAAAGGCGAATCCCCTATGATACACCAGATCCGGCTCGGTTATTGATAGAGTGAATAGATCTGCCATTTCTTGAAATCTCTCTTCTGATTCAAAATCGTGGCGTAACGTGTATCCCCCTTTGTTCCGGTCATGGAATAGATGAAATAAACCCAAAAATGGATTTTTGTTCAAGAATGAAATCTTATTGGAACTGTCTATATCCGGTTCATCCTTTGGAACCATATCACATCCCGGATCTGATGAAATAGGATGAATTGAGACAGTATTTTGTAAATATGTAATTATCTTGAATATATCAACCATTTCTTTATTTTCCGATCGCCTGAAAGGGACAAAAGAAACATCTTGTTTTTTCTTCAAAAATTTCTGATCTCTAGTGGACCTCTCAGTAGGATTCGAACCCAGATGAAGTTCTGACCATTTGTCAGAGAAAAAAGAACGAATTGATCTTGTAGGATTCCCAAGAAATTCTTCGGTTTCTTCCGGAAGCAGATGATTATTCAGCTGCTTCTCACGTTCCGTGAATAGCCGAGACATTGAGGAAGATCCAAAAAGGCATTTCGGGAATCGGTTTGATTCTATTTCTGTTCGTTCCGTTTGAAGAAAGGAAGGATCCCAAAGAATCGATCTTTCTTTTAGTTGCTGAATCTCTGTTTGATCGATCAATTTGTGATATTCCGAATCCTCATTTCTAATGGAATCGAAATGATCTCTGGATTGATCAGAAGATCCTTTCAATTGGCTAGAATCCGTTACTTGAACGAAAATGGATCTTGTGGAATCATATTGAATATTTGACGATACATTCCGTACCTTGCTAAAAAACGGATCCTTGTTTACCAACCAGACATTGTCTAACGAAATCCAATTCTTTCTCGATACGTTCCTCAAAAAATCCGATTCGTGCTGATTCTTCCCCCAGCTAACGAAGAGATCTTGGCGGAATTGCCACATATGAAATTGAGCACAATTTTGCAAAGAAATACCCCACTTGTTTCTCGAGAAGAGATGGGAAACATGCTCAATATCATTTGAAACATGCTCAATATCATTTGATTGAATAGTTGCCTCAGCTCCTTGTTGTTTGAAGAAACCCTCCCCTTCAATTGGTCTTTTTTCACGAAAAGCAGACATGAGATAACAAATCAAGTGTTTCCCTAAGATTTCGAATAGCTGTCCCGAATTCAAGTTGATTATGTTTCGCTTCTTTCTCGGAGAAAGACGATCAAACAATTCCCAATTATGGTCCTTACGGATCGGATCATCCGTATAGGATAAAAAAAGAAACTCCATATATTTGCTATCTTTCTCTTTGAATGAGATCTCAATTCCAGCTACGGTTTCATTGGATATCTTACAACTAGAATCCCTCTTTTTTCCGATCCGGTTCCTCCACCACTGCGAACCCCGGTTAGATTCAGACATGATACACTTTTTATTTATTTTAGTTATTGGGAGAACCCAAGTACTCTCTTGCGTATCCATGAAACAACTCTCAGAAATCTTTTTCCCTTTTGGAAGATACAGGAGCGAAACAATCAACCTATTGATATTGGAAGACCAAAAAGATTCTTCCAATGTCTCATTTCTGGGTCCAATGGAATTCATAGGTATAGGAAGAAGCCCCGTCAAATAGAGATTTTTTCTTTCGACCATCTTTCGATTGTTAATACGAGATATAAGGACCGCTACTACAAGCAGTACTACACCTTTGATCGTGAAATATCGATTGCTTGTTGAACCCTGTGAATCGCGTGAAAGTAGGATACTCAAAATTCGGGGGTCAAAGAGTTTCATAAAACGTTCTTGGTGGAAAAAAATGTGAGTGAAAGATCCCACTGAATCGAATTTGGTCCATGAATCTAAGAAATAGTGAGAATTCTTGATCTCTCTCAATATCTCTCTCAATTCGAAGATCCAGGATTGGAATTGATGTTGTTTCATTGATTCCTCTTTCATTGATTCCTCTTTCATTGATTCCTCCTAAAGATTTCATTTCAATTGGAATTTGGTTATTCACGATGTACGATGATCCCTGTTAAGCATCCATGGCTGAATGGTTAAAGCGCCCAACTCATAATTGGCAAATTCGTAGGTTCAATTCCTGCTGGATGCACGCCAATGGGAACGTTCAATAAGTCTATTGGAATTGGCTCTGTATCAATGGAATCTCATCATCCATACATAACGAATTGGTATGGTATATTCATACCATAACATATGAACAATAAGAACTAGAATTCTTATCGATACTGGAACTCATAAGGAAGAAAATGGATTTATGGATGGAATCAAATATGCAGTATTTACAGAAAAAAGTATTCGGTTATTGGGGAACAATCAATATACTTCTAATGTCGAATCAGGATCAACTAGGACAGAAATAAAGCATTGGGTCGAACTCTTCTTTGGTGTCAAGGTAATAGCTATGAATAGTCATCGACTCCCCCGAAAGGGTAGAAGAATGGGACCCATTATGGGACATACAATGCATTACAATTACAGACGTATGATTATTACGCTTCAACCGGGTTATTCTATTCCACCTCTTATAGAGAAAAGAACTTAAAGCAAAATACTTAATAACATTAACATGGCGATACATTTATACAAAACTTCTACCCCGAGCACACGCAACGGAGCCGTAGACAGTCAAGTGAAATCCAATCCACGAAATAATTTGATCTATGGACAGCATCATTGTGGTAAAGGTCGTAATGCCAGAGGAATCATTACCGCAGGGCATAGAGGGGGAGGTCATAAGCGTCTATATCGTAAAATCGATTTTCGACGGAATGAAAAAGACATCTCTGGTAGAATCGTAACCATAGAATACGACCCTAATCGAAATGCATACATTTGTCTCATACACTATGGGGATGGTGAGAAGAGATATATTTTACATCCCAGAGGGGCTATAATTGGAGATACCATTGTTTCTGGTACAGAAGTTCCTATATCAATGGGAAATGCCCTACCTTTGAGTGCGGTTTGAACTATTGATTTACGTAATTGGAAGTAACCAATTAGGTTTACGACGAAACCTAGAAATCGATCACTGATCCAATTTGAGTACCTCTACGGGATAGACCTCAACAGAAAACTGTTGAGTAACGGCAGCAAGTGATTGAGTTCAGTAGTTCTTCATAGAAAATTATTGACTCTAGAGATATGGTAATATGGAGAAGACAAAATTGTTTGAAGCACGGACAGAACCGGAAGCGCCCCTTGTTTCAAAGAGAGGAAAGGAAGACGGGTTATTCACATTTAATTTGATGGTCAGAGGCGAATTGAAAGCTAAGCAGTGGTAATTATAAAGATCCCCCGGGGAAAAATAGAGATGTCTCCTACGTTACCCGTAATATGTGGAAGTATCGACGTAATTTCATAGAGTCATTCGGTCTGAATGCTACATGAAGAACATAAGCCAGATGACGGAACGGGGAGACCTAGGATGTAGAAGATCATAACATGAGCGATTCGGCAGATTGGGATTCCTATATATCCACTCATATGGTACTTCATCATACGATTCATATAAGATCCATCTGTCTAGATATCATCATATACATCTAGAAAGCCGTATGCTTTGGAAGAAGCTTGTACAGTTTGGGAAGGGGTTTTTATTGATAAAAAAGAAGAATCCACTTCAACCGATATGCCCTTAGGCACGGCCATACATAACATAGAAATCACACTTGGAAAGGGTGGACAATTAGCTAGAGCAGCAGGTGCTGTAGCGAAACTGATTGCAAAAGAGGGTAAATCGGCCACATTAAGATTACCATCTGGGGAGGTTCGTTTGATATCCAAAAACTGCTTAGCAACAGTCGGGCAAGTGGGGAATGTTGGGGCAAACCAAAAAAGTTTGGGTAGAGCCGGATCTAAGTGTTGGTTAGGTAAGCGTCCTGTAGTAAGAGGAGTAGTTATGAACCCTGTAGACCATCCCCATGGAGGCGGTGAAGGGAGAGCCCCAATTGGTAGAAAAAAACCCACGACCCCTTGGGGTTATCCTACACTTGGAAGAAGAAGTAGGAAAAGGAAAAAATATAGTGATAGTTTTATTCTTCGTCGCCGTAAATAGGAATATTGAAAATAGAATTTTTCGAATTTGAAATTTTATTGTCATGCTTTTACAAAAAAGGAGTTATCTGTTGTGGCACGCTCACTAAAAAAAAACCCTTTTGTGGCTAATCATTTATTGGGAAAAATAGAAAAACTCAATATGAAGAAGGAAAAAGAAATAATAGTAACTTGGTCTAGAGCATCTACCATCATACCCACAATGATTGGACATACAATTGCTATTCATAATGGAAAGGAGCATTTACCTATTTATATAACGGATCGGATGGTGGGTCATAAATTGGGAGAATTCGCACCTACTCGGACTTTTGGTAGACATGCGAAAAACGATAATAAATCTCGTCGTTAGTTTTTTAATTTCTTTATTTTACCATAAACATATATATGGAATGTAAAAAAGAGTAAAAATAAAATAATAATAAATTGTTATAGTTTAATTAAATAATGTTAAGTAGAATAATTGTAGAATAAAACAAATAATAGAATAATTGCTCATCGTCCATTGGTGGGGGGTAACCTTATGATAAAGAAGAACTCAGATACTTCAGGTACAGAAGTCAAAGTTTTAGCTCAACATATACATATGTCTGTTTTCAAAGCCCGAAGAGTCATTGATCAGATTCGAGGACGTTCCTATGAGGAAACACTTATGATACTTGAACTCATGCCTTATCGAGCATCTTATCCCATTTTAAAATTGGTCTATTCCGCAGCAGCAAATGCTAGTCATAATATGGGTTTGAACGAAGCCGATTCATTTATTAGTCAAGCCCAAGTTAATGGGGGTGCTATTGTGAAAAAGTTAAGACCCCGGGCTCGAGGACGTAGTTATTCAATAAAAAAACCTACCTGTCATATAACAATTGTATTGAAAGATAAATCTAAATAATTTTTATATGAATCTAGATCTTAGATTCATATAAAAAAATAATATATGGATGGAAAGATAATATAATAGAAAAATATGGGACAAAAAATAAATCCACTTGGTTTCAGACTTGGTACAACCCAAAGTCATCATTCCTTTTGGTTCGCACAACCAAAAAGTTTTTCTGCGGGTCTACAGGAAGATGCAAAAATACGAGATTGTATCAGGAATTATGTACAAAAAAATATGAGAATACCCTCTGGTTTCGAAGGAATTGCACGTATAGAAATTCAAAAAAGGATCGATTTGATCCAGGTCATAATCTACATTGGATTCCCAAATCTATTAATCGAGGGCCGGACACGGGGAATTGAAGAATTACAGATGAATGTACAAAAAAAGTTAAATTCTGTAAATCGGAGGCTCAATATTGCTATCACAAGAGTTGAAAAACCTTATGGACAACCTAATATTCTTGCAGAATATATAGCTTTACAATTAAAAAATAGAGTTTCCTTTCGAAAAGCAATGAAAAAAGCTATTGAATTAACTGAACAAACGGATACAAAAGGAATTCAAATACAAATTGCAGGGCGTATCGACGGAAAAGAAATTGCACGTGTCGAATGGATTAGAGAGGGTAGGGTTCCTCTACAAACCATTCGCGCTAAAATTGATTATTGTTCCTATACAGTTCGAACTATCTATGGAGTACTAGGCATAAAAATTTGGATATTCGTAGACGAGGAATAATAATATAATGAATCTATCTTGCTATCCTATCCAGTGATAGAACAAAAAATGAAAAAATGGGTTCTTTTCGTTCAATCAAAAATGAACAAAACAATAAGTACTAATTTGATTTCTATAAGGTTGAATAAAAATTCAATGGACCATTTGGTAGAATTGCTATGCTTAGTGTGTGACTCGTTGGTTTTTTCTTTAGAGTTGGGATAAAAAAACTATGGACTAATAACTATAGAAACTAATAACCAACTTATTGCTTCGTATTGTCGAGATCCCACAAAGCAGTCACTATATGGTGTATTGATCATGTAGCTGCAGCAACTGCAAATTTGCTTTCATAAAAAAAGCAAATTGGATTACAATAAATCCGAAAATCCGATAAAATTAAGGATTGTGAAGCAAAAATAAAGGGATGTGGATAAATGGGAGGGTGATAGAAAGAGAGAGGTAAAATATCAATGGTATAATATGATTCCAATATGTATGGTTTATGAATCATCTCATAAAAAGCAATGTGATAAAGCATCAATATTAATAGGAAAACAAAGTAAAGAGCCCGAGTTAATAAAAACTGAGAAGATTGACTCAGAAACGAATTTAGTTGGGAGCTCCATTGCAGAGTTCAGGCCTAACCATTAATAGAGAAGCTATAGGAACGACGGAACCCGTGACTGCATAGGATTTTTCATTGAAAACGAATCCTAATCATTCATTGGGAGGGATGGCGGAACGAACCAGGAACTATTTATTCTGAACGGTCATAGAATGGGTTGACCCCTACGAATCAAACAGAAAAGAGTCAATATTCGCCCGCGAAACTGTTATTATTGGAGTGGATTACAAAATTTTGTGTAATTCGATAAAAATAAAAAAATTAAATTAAGATAAAGGAAAATTCACTACAATCTTAAATATTAAATATAAATAGATATATAACTATAGCCTAACAATTTGTTATAAACCATTTCTAACCTTTTATTACAGTTTATTACATATATATATTTTTATGAATGCAATGAATACAGGAAGCTTCCTATGTAACAAAATTAATTGTAACAAATTAATCAAAAAATACCATGATTTTGTTTAACATTCATTATTTTAAAATACATATATCTCTGAAAAATATCTGAAAATACATATGTATCTGTAATAGTAATTAATATTATTTTTTATTCGCGAGGAGCTGGATGAGAAGAAACTCTCATGTCCAGTTCTGCAGTAGAGATGGAATTGAGAAATAACCATCAACTATAACCCCAAAAGAACCAGATTCCGTAAACAACATAGAGGAAGAATGAAAGGAATATCTTATCGAGGCAATCATATTTCTTTCGGAAAATATGCTCTTCAGGCACTTGAACCCGCTTGGATCACAGCTAGACAAATAGAAGCTGGGCGAAGAGCAATGACACGATATGCGCGTCGTGGTGGAAAAATATGGGTACGTATATTTCCGGACAAACCCGTTACAGTAAGACCCACGGAAACGCGTATGGGTTCGGGGAAGGGATCCCCCGAATATTGGGTATCCGTTGTTAAACCAGGTCGAATACTTTATGAAATGGGCGGAGTATCAGAAACTGTAGCCAGAGCCGCTATTTCCATAGCTGCATGCAAAATGCCTATACGAACTCAATTTGTTATTGCGCGATAAGTATGTAGAACCAAGGAGATGCGGGAGATGAAAAATATGGTAAGGGGGATACCCTTATTTTTTTGATTTCTGGACACATAATATTTCTTTTTTTCCTTTACTCTTTGCATTGAAAGAGCAGACAAAAAAAATAACAATATGATTCAACCGCAGACCCTTTTGAATGTAGCAGATAACAGTGGGGCTCGAGAATTGATGTGTATTCGAATCTTAGGAGCTAGTAATCGCCAATATGCTCATATTGGTGACGTTATTGTTGCTGTAATCAAGGAAGCAGTGCCAAATATGCCTCTAGAAAGATCAGAAGTAATTAGAGCTGTAATTGTGCGTACACGTAAAGAACTTAAACGTGACAACGGTATGATAATACGATATGATGACAATGCAGCAGTTGTCATTGATCAAGAAGGAAATCCAAAAGGAACTCGAGTTTTTGGTGCGATCGCTCGAGAATTGAGACAGTTGAATTTCACTAAAATAGTCTCATTAGCCCCTGAGGTATTATAAATATAGGAAATAGACCAATTCAATCAATTAGTAGATTGTGTCTCAAGTATATACTTTTAATAATTCATAAAAAAACATGTTGATTATATCAAAATTAGAGGACAACTATAATTATAGCTCATCATGGGTAAAGACACTATTGCCGATATAATAACTTCGATAAGAAATGCTGAGATGAATAAAAGGGAAACGGTTCGAATAACATCTACTAATATGACTGAAAACATTGTTAAAATACTTCTACAAGAGGGTTTTATTGAAAACGTTAGAAAACATCGGGAAAATCACAAATATTTCTTGGTTTCAACCCTGCCACATAAAAAGACTGGTAAAGGAATACAGAAAACTATTTTAAAACGCATCAGCCGGCCTGGTCTACGAATATATTCTAACTATCCACAAATTCCTAAGATTTTAGGTGGAATGGGGATTGCAATTCTTTCCACTTCTCAAGGTATAATGACGGATCGAGAAGCCCGACGAAAAGGAACTGGGGGGGAAGTTTTGTTATATATATGGTGATCCTTCTCTTCTGGTATCCTAATTGGATTTGTAACTTTCCGTCTGTGAAAAAGAGAAGAAAAGTGGGTTATATGACTACTCCGCCATTAGTTGATACTTTATCAAGGAGAGGTCACCCGAAATGAAAGAACAAAAATTGATTCATGAAGGTTTAATTACTGAATCGCTTCCCAACGGTATGTTCCGAGTCCGTTTAGATAATGAAGATATAATTCTAGGTTATGTTTCGGGTAGGATCCGACGCAGTTTTATACGCATACTGCCAGGAGATAGAGTCAAAATCGAAGTAAGTCGTTATGATTCAACCAGAGGGCGTATAATTTATAGACTTCGCAACAAAGATTCGAACGATTAAGTATTTTTTTTAACATTTCCCTCACGGGGATACAATTTTAGGTTCAAAAACGAAAGAGACTTTTTTCTTTCAAGGAGTAAATTCAGAATTTAAAAGTAGGTAATCATAAATATAGGTAATTAGAAATATGAAAATAAGGGCTTCCGTTCGTAAAATTTGTGAAAAATGTCGATTGATTCGTAGGCGCGGACGAATTATAGTAATTTGTTCCAATCCAAAACATAAACAGAGACAAGGATAATCTTTCTTAAAAGGAACTTTCCCTTCTAAAGGAAGGACCCATATAAAATAAGTAAAAGGCAAAACATAAAATGGATATCTCCGTATATTTCTGACTCATATTTATGAGATGATAAAATATGATTTATGAGACGATAAAATATGACAAAACCCATACCAAGAATTGGTTCACGCAGGAATGGACGGATTGGTTCACGTAAAAATGGACGTAGAATACCGAAAGGAGTTATTCATGTTCAAGCGAGTTTCAACAACACCATTGTAACTGTTACAGATGTACGAGGTCGGGTGGTTTCTTGGTCCTCCGCGGGTACTTCCGGATTCAAAGGCACAAGAAGGGGGACACCTTTTGCTGCTCAAGCAGCAGCGCTAAATGCTATTCGTACAGTAGTAGATCAGGGTATGCAACGAGCAGAAGTCATGATAAAAGGTCCTGGTCTCGGAAGAGATGCAGCACTACGAGCGATTCGTAGAAGTGGTATATTATTAAGTTTCGTACGTGATGTAACCCCTATGCCACACAATGGATGTAGACCCCCTAAAAAAAGGCGGGTATAAAAATAAGAATTGAACAGATTTCAAGAGAAATAAACAATTCACCAATCTAAATAATAATATATTAGTATGGTTCGAGAGGAAGTAGCAGGATCCACTCGAACACGACAGTGGAAGTGTATTGAATCAAGAGTAGACAGTAAGCGTCTTTATTATGGACGTTTCATTCTGTCCCCACTTATGAAAGGTCAAGCTGATACCATAGGTATTGCCATGCGAAGGGTTTTACTTGGAGAAATAGAAGGGACATGTATCATACGTGCAAAATTTGATAAGGTACCACATGAATATTCGACGATAGTAGGTGTTGAAGAATCAGTACATGAAATTTTAATGAATTTGAAAGAAATTATATTGAGAAGTAATCTGTATG